TATTTGGCGTTTTTATACGATATCCACGATTCCTCTCGATTTGTAATTCAATACACAAATTAATTGGTTCTGTTAGGTTAGCTATATGCTGTGTATTATCAACGATTTCTATAGAGGGTGGTAAAATAATGTCTTGAGCAGTTACATATCCAGGACCCTTGACACAAATAGACGCGTTACGAGTTCCATACAGATTACTTCTCAATACAATTTCTTTCAAATTCATTAAAATTTCATGTACAGATTCTTGAATACCTACAAAGGTAGAATATTCGTGTGGTATTTTCTCAGATTTTGCACGTGTAATACATGTTCCTTCTATTTCTCCGAGTAAAGCTCTTCGCATCGCGATGCCTATTGTATCGGCTTGGCCTTTCATAAGTGGGGCCAGAATAAAGCGTCCATAATAAAGACGCTTACTGTCTGCTCTTGATTCAACACATTTCCACTGTAGTGTCCGAGTAGATACTGTTACTTTCTCTCGAACCATAGTAATATTATTTGATCAAATCATTGAATTATTTATTTCTCTTGAAATCTCTTCAATGTTTACACACGTCTTTTTTTGGGAGGCCTACAGCCATTATGTGGCATAGGGGTTACATCCCGTACGAAACTTAATAGTATGCCGCTTCTACGAATAGCTCTTAATGCCGCATCTCTCCCGAGACCCGGGCCCTTTATCATGACTTCTGCTCGTTGCATACCTTGATCCACCACTGTCCGAATAGCATTTCCCGCTGCGGTTTGAGCGGCAAATGGTGTCCCTCTTCTTGTACCCTTGAATCCACAAGTACCGGCAGACGACCAAGAAATTACTCGACCCCGTACATCTGTAACAGTCACAATGGTATTGTTGAAACTTGCTTGAACATGAATAACTCCCTTTGGTATTCTACGCGCATTCTTACGTGAACCAATACGTCTATTTCTACGCGAACCAATTTTTGGTATAGGTTTTGCCATATTTTATCATCTTATAAATATAAGTCAGAGATATATGGATATATCCATTTCATGTCAAAACAGATCCTGGTTTTTTTACTGATTTTTTTGTACATCTGTACATCAGGTCCTTTCTATTTTGGGAGTCCCTTTTGGTTTAAAAAGATTATCCTTGTCTTTGTTTATGTCTCGGGTTGGAACAAATTACTATAATTCGTCCCCGCCTACGTATTAATCGACATTTTTCACAAATTTTACGAACAGAGGCCCTTATTTTCATATTTGTCACTCCCTTTCTTAATTCTGAATCTACTTAAATTGGAAGAAAATAAGTTTCTTAAAATTTCTAACTTCGAATTGTATCCCTACGAAAGAATGTTGAAATCAAAAAACCACCAAATTCTTTGAGTCTTTACTTTTTAATATACTAAATATTAATATACTAAATATACAAATTCTATTTCCTTTAGTTGAATCATAAGAACTTACCAAAATTTTGATTCTATTTACGGGTAGTATATGTATAAAATTACGTTGAACCTTTCCCGAAGCAAAACCCAGAATCGGGTTTTCATTATCTAAACGAACTTGAAATATACATACCATTGGGACGTAGTTCAGTAATTAAATCCTCACGAATCCTTTTTTGTTCTTTCATTCCAGGTAAAACGGCTTTGAAGCATCAACTAATCAAAGAGGCATAATATTATATTAGAAACCTACCCTAATTACTCTTTTTTTTCACAAATATGAAAGTTCCGCATATGATTTGGCTATCAGAAAGATTACCATATATAACACAAAATTTCCCCGCCGATTCCTTCTATTCGAGCCTCTCGGTCTGTCATTATCCCTCGAGAAGTAGAAAGAATTACAATTCCCATTCCGCCTAAAATTCTCGGAATTCGTTGATAGTTAGAATAGATTCGTAGGCCGGGCCGGCTGATACGTTTTAAATTTAAAACAGTTCTATACGGTCCTTTCCTATTTCTCCTATGTCGTAGGGTTAAAACCAAAAAAAAATTACGGCTTTCCTGATGTTTTCTCACGTTTTCAATAAAACCTTCTCGTAAAAGGATTTTAACAATATTTTCAGTGATGTTAGTAGATGGTATTCGAACTGTTCTTTTTTCATTCATGTCAGCATTTCGTATAGAGGTTATTATGTCAGCAATAGTGTCTTTACTCATGATAAACTAAGATTATTGTTGCCCCCGAATTTTGATATAATCAACATGCTCTATTTCTTTTTTTCTGAATTCATAAATATTTATGAATTTTAAAAGGTATATACGTGATATACAAACAATCTACGAATTTAATTTAAATTAATCCATTTCATTCAAATATTATAAAACTATATCACGGCATTCCCTTATAATACTTCAGGTGCTAATGAAACGATTTTAGTGAAATTTAACTGTCTTAATTCCCGGGGGATCGCGCCAAAAATTCGGGTTCCCTTTGGATTCCCTTCTTGATCAATAACAACAGCAGCATTGTCATCATATCGTATTATCATACCGTTGTCGCGTTTGAGTTCTTTACAAGTACGTACAATTACAGCTCGGATCACTTCTGATCTTTCTAGAGGTGTATTTGGTACTGCTTCTTTGATTACAGCAACAATAACGTCACCGATACGAGCATATCGTCGATTACTAGCTCCTATGATTCGAATACACATCAATTCTCGGGCCCCGCTGTTGTCCGCTACATTCAAATGGGTTTGAGGCTGAATCATATCTTTTTTTTATTGGTTTTGTCTTTTGCAATGTAAAGGGTGAAAAAAAAGAAATATTGTTTGTTCAAAACAAAACAAGAAACCTACAATTGTTTTTTTATCAAAAAAATTCTTTCCTTTTGTTATACATTCCTATCCTATACCGAAAGAATGAATTGAGTTCGTATAGGCATTTTTGATGCCGCTATTGAAATAGCCTTTCTGGCTATATTTTCTGCCACTCCGCTCATTTCATAAAGTATTCTGCCGGGTTTAACAACAGCTACCCAATATTCGGGAGATCCTTTCCCCGAACCCATACGTGTTTCTGTAGGTCTTACTGTAACTGGTTTGTCTGGAAATATACGTACCCAGATTTTTCCGCCGCGGCGTGCATTTCGTGTCATTGCTCGCCGCCCCGCTTCTATTTGTCTAGACGTGATCCAAGCGGGTTCAAGTGCTTGAAGAGCATATCTACCAAAGCAAATACGATTACCTCGATAAGATATTCCTTTCATTCTTCCTCTATGTTGTTTACGGAATCTGGTTCTTTTGGGGTTATAGTTGATGGTTGTTTATCAATTCCACCCATCTCTACTACAGAACCGGACATGAGAATTTCTTCTCATCCAGCTCCTCGCGAATTAAATGATTAAAAATAAAATACATGCTGAATACTGAATCGGGAGATTCTTTGAAATTTCATTTAATAGAATTTTTTTATCTTTTGATTTGGTATATAATATAATTAATCACGTATTCTATTTATAGATAATGTAATTTTATAGATAATGTAATTTAGGTATAATGTTATAATGAATCTTTATTTTATTTTGCTTTTATTATCATATCGAATTTATTCAAATTTCTAAAAAAAAATTCGCGGGCGAATATTTACTCTTTCAACATTTAGTTGTAAGATTAGTTTATGACATAATCTTTCAAAAACAAAAAATGAATTCTGGTTCGTTCCGCCATCCTACCCACTGAATCATTAGGATTCCTTTTCAATAGAATCTGATGCATTCACAGGTTCTGTCTCATAGACCGTACATATTGGAATCATATATCGTTGAGATTCTTTTTCTATCTTTCTCTCACCCTTCCATTTATCTGTATACTTTTCTTGCTTTACAACCCATAATCAGATTGGTTTTTCTTTTTTGTTTTTGCAAAAAAAGATTTCAGTTGCTACAACGATATGACTTATATATCATATATATCATATTTTGACTGGCTCTTTCTTTATATCCAGATAATGCGAAGCGATGAGTTGGTTATTAGTTCTATAGTTATTAGTTCGTACTACGGGCTGTTCCATTTTTTGAATCCTAATCCTACAAAAACCAACGAGTCACACACTAAGCATAGCAATTATACCAAATGATTAATTGGATTTTTATTCAACCTTATAGAATTGTTCATTTTTTTATCACTAAATAGAACTAAATACAAGTCGAGTAAATGCTTATTATTCTTCGTCTACAAATATCCAAATTTTGATACCTAATACCCCGTAGATAGTTCGAACTGCGTAGGAACAATAATCTATTTTGGCTCGAATGGTTTGTAGAGGAACCCTACCTTCTCTGATCCATTCGACACGTGCAATTTCTTTTCCGTCGATACGCCCTGCTATTTGTACTTGAATTCCTTTTGTACCTGCCTGCTCAGTTAATTCAATAGCTTTTTTCATTGCTTTGCGAAATGAAACTCTATTTTTTAATTGCCCGGCTATAAATTCCGCAAGAATATTGGGGTGGCTATAAGGGTTTACAATTTTTGTAATAGCAATGTTGAGTTTTCGGTTTACACAATTGAGTTCTTTTTGTACATTGAACTGTAATTCTTCGATTTTGCGAGTCCTTTCTTCTATTAATAACTTGGGGAATCCCATATAGATTATGACTTGAATCAAATCAATTCTTTTTTGAATCTCTATACGTGCAATTCCCTCGACATTAGAGGATATTTTCAGATTTTTTTGTACATAATTTTTGATACAATCTCGTATTTTTTGATCTTCTTGTAGATCTTCGGAATAATTCTTTGGTTGTGCAAACCAAACAGAATGATGACCTTGAGTTGCACCAAGTCTGAAACCAAGTGGATTTATTTTTTGTCCCATAGTCCCCCACTACTATATATATCGTGAAACATCATATCGGTGTGTTTTTTTTTATCCATTCGGGTTTTTTTAAGCATAACATAATATAGCGTATTTGTAGTTTTTCTAATATGGAATATTCTTTCTTTAAATATTCCTCAGTTGCTTTTTCCTTTTATCTCTTTCTAGTTGTTCATCTACAGATATATCTTTCAACACAATAGT